AATGACATTATATATAATAAATATAATAACATATTTAATAAATACATTTAATAAACAAAGCAAATCCTATTTGAATTCATTTTCGATGTGACCATAATAGGGTTTTCACGATAAGAGCTAAACTAAACAAACCATGGATAAATCCAAGCGACCCTTTCTTAAATCCAAGCGATCTTTTCGTAGGCGTTTACCCCCGATCCAATCGGGGGATCGAATTGATTATAGAAACATGAGTTTAATTAGTCGATTTATTAGTGAACAAGGAAAAATACTATCTAGACGAGTGAATAGATTGACCTTGAAACAACAACGATTAATTACTATTGCTATAAAACAAGCCCGTATTTTATCTTTGTTACCTTTTCTTAATAATGAGAAACAATTTGAAAAAAGTGAGTCGACCGCTAGAACTGCAGGTCTTAGAACTAGAATTAAATAAGCTTATTCTTTCTTCAATTGAATTAAAATCCCAATCTAAATCCAAACGCATTTTGTTCAAAAACCCGAAAATTCAGATTTTGGTATCGTGTCATAAGAATAAGAAAAACTCGGGGAAAGCAAAGAAATCTTTTTTTCTTGAACGTGGTTATTTATGTTGACTACTTTATCAATCATAATAATCATAATAATTTGTTCTCATAGTCATTTTTACTCTATCCTCCCGGAGTTCATTCTCCGGGGAACTCGATTCCAGTGGATTTCTTAGAATCGACTTATTTTAAAATCTCGTTGGAAATCATATAAAGACTTTTTTTATTTAATATAGCTATTTGCGCAAGTATTTTGCGATTAAGAAGCACTCGGCTCTTGTACAAATCATGTATTAATTTACTATAACTATAGGATACCCCCCTTTCGCGAATTACTGCGTTTATACGAGTGATCCACAAACGACGAAAAGTTCTCTTTTGTCTATCTCTATCCCGATGAGCCGAAACTAAAGCTTTTATTTTCTGTTGAGTAATCGTTCGAGTAAGTCTTGAATGAGCCCCTCGAAAGCTTGAAGCAAATAAACGAATTTTTGTTCGACGTCTCCGAGCTATATATCCCCGTTTAATTCTGGTCATTGAATAAATGAAACTTTGACGAATAGAATAACTAATGGATTTACTTTCTTTTAGTTTTTCTATTCCCCTTCCTCAGTCTATTAATAACAAAACGGATTTTTCCAATGTATAAAATAAAAATTCCAATGGCTTTAGCTACTATAACCTTCCCGACCACAATTTTTTTACCTCGAAAAATAAATTGTATTCGACTAGGTATCAAAAACATAATAAATAAAAAACTAGTAAATGGATAAAGAAATGGTGGGTTTCATCGTTTCTATGGTTAATTCGTAAACGGTGAGGTCTTCTCTATACACCGGAGCCTATAATAATAATAATCTAATTTCTTTAATTAACCTTATTAGTAACTTGTACAGTTCACACTCGTTGGCTCGACCCATAAATTAGCCAGTAATTTGGTCTTTCACAAGGAGATCCACCTATACAGTAACGGTATTTAATTATGAAAGTTAGCTCGACAGCTGGCCCTCTTAGTCCGTTCTTGCAAGAATGGAAGTCAAATCTTTCTTTTTTTTTTTTTAATAAGATTTGTCCCCGCTTAATGGATAACCATTTAATACCAATGGGGCTTTTTTTTTTTCATCTTAAATTAAATTGAGATAATTGGATTTACACCAATGGAAACCATAAATTTCATACACAATAGAAGGATAGATTTTATTATTTTTAGATAGTGAATGGAATGGAGTTCTTCCATTTTATCCTATTAATCGGTACTGATCATTAATACTGGAAAAAAAAAATTTCTTTGTGCCCCAGTCCATGATCTGAACGAGTCGCACATACACCCTAGTACATGTTCCTCGACGCTGAGGGCATCCCCGAAGAGCGGGGGATTTCGTGACATTTCTGATTGGCTGTCTTGTATTTCTAATAAGTTGTTTAATCGTTGGCATGTTGAATGATATACATAATGATAATGAGCTGGTTTAGATCGATCCTAACCGGATGATTATGAATTACTTCTATTTAATAAAATTAATAAAATATTGAACTCTGCAAGAAGATAAAAAAAGAAATCGCCGATTTGTTCTAAATCCATCCTATTTTCTATTTTCATTCAACTGCTACAAGATCAACAATTCCATAAGCTTGCGCTTCTGTTGCTGACATAAAAACATCTCTTTCCATGTCTTCGGATACAACCCATAGGGGTTTGCCCGTTCTTTGTACATAAACCCTTGTGATGGTTTCACGCAGTTTTAGCAGTTCTTCCGCTTCCAAGATAGCTTCTCCCGTTTGTGCTTCATAAAAAGCACTAGCGGGTTGATGAATCATTACCCTGATGATATAACATAATAAAGTTTCGTCTATCTATACCATGGAGTGAAGAGAAAATAAATAAAGATAAAAAAATATTTAAGAAAAAAAAAATAGAATAACCGTACGGGCATTTTTTATGTATTGCATACGGCTCTACAATAAAATGGATCCTCTTTACCCTCCATCGCAGAAAGAGACAAATAGGATCTATGAGACTCATATTGGTAAATGATCAAATTACCACCCTTCTTTTTGGAGGAGTTAAAAAATACTATGATGGTTCCGTTGCTTTATATATTTCTTATTTCTTTTTTGGTATTTATTTGTCTGTGATTCAGCAATCCCAAAGTTTCTTTTTGATCCGATCAAATAAAAAAATATTTTATTTATACAATAAATATTGTTAAGAGATCTATGGTATGAAAAAAAGTTTGTGACGCTGAACAGGATTCCCGATGGATAAGATAAAATCAGAAATACCCTTTATTTCATACTACTCTCTCGATATATAATCTAATTTTTTGAAAAAATAAGAAAAATTTTCTCTTATCGAATTCTAAATGCCATGCTATTTTTACTTAATATTCTTATATATTCTTATTTCATATGGCGAAGGCATAGTCTTTTGTTTCTCTCAAAAAAACCTCATTGGCGCCAAGCGTGAGGGAATGCTAGACGTTTGGTAATTTCCCCTCCAACCAGGATAAAAGATCCCATTGAAGCAGCTAATCCCATGCATATTGTATGTACATCTGGTCGCACAAATTGCATAGTATCATAAATAGCTACTCCAGGTATTACCCATCCGCCAGGAGAGTTTATAAACAAATACAGATCTTTGGTATCATCCTCAATACTGAGATATACCATAAGACCAATAAGTTGATTCGAGATCTCGCTATCAACTGCTTGGCCTAAAAAAAGTAATCTCTCTCGATAAAGTCGGTTGATTCGGGTAAAGTTGTATCCCTTAGGAACCATACATGCACTTTTTTCTGCATACGGTTCAAAAAAAATTTCCGAAAAAATCAATGTGTAGATTCCAGCCCCCTTTCGTTTTTTCATATCATACATAGCATAGTAAGCTCTTTCTAACTTTTAACGAAAGGGCTTTTTCTTCGATTTTTCAATAAAGATTCTTTTGACCCCTTATTCTTATCTTAGAATATAAAAAAAGAATTTCAAACTTATCGAATTAACTTATCATTGATGTATTTTTTCATTGAGATCCAAATCACGATGTCATTTTCTTGTTCCTGAATGGGTCTCTTAAATCTTTTTAGGTTTATGTTCTACTCCGGGTAAAGATCCGCCCTATTTTGATTTGCACATATAGGACAAATGCTTCTCTTACCACTTCTTTATTGCTATGACTTCTTACATAATTAATATTAATTATTAATTTTATGCCTTCTGCCAAACCAAATATTTGATGGAATTCATCCATATTACTCGATTGTGTAACGATTTGAGATCCGTTTTCTTTATAAATAGGAATAGAATCATTTATGATATAAGTGGTAATCATATATAATTACCAATTGGATTGTTTTTTAAACGGAGCCTGGATACTTAATTTGATTAGTCCAACGAAGATAACCATAAATTAGTCTCATTGATAATAATATAAATTACCTCAAAAAAAAAGGGATCGGGTTGCATTGCACTTCACTCTCCTAATTTTGACTTCACGCTCCCAATTTTTGATGATTCAATTAATATGTTTTTTGGGCGAAATAGAGGATATCTCGATCGGGGGAGAAAACGGGGAAATCCCATATGACCCAATATATCTGACAAGTCGCACTATACGTCAATCCAAGATGCATCTTCCTCTCCAGGACTCCGAAAAGGTACTTTTGGAACACCAATAGGCATTAAAGAAAAGAAAAAAGAACTAAATACTATATTTCACTTTGATGTGGAAACGTAAGAATGGGTTTATTATCTTTATAATATTAGCCCTTGTATTAGTTTATCCATAGATTAGAAAACTTCATACATAATATAATAAAATGAAGACAGAATGAATAAAGAAAAATTATTACAAATAGTTCTTTCTAATGATGAAGTAGTATGGGCATATTCCCTCATAAGGAGTAGTTTCAACCCCCATTGCGTATTGGTACTTATTGAGTATAGAATAAATCTGCTTCGCCTTGTTCCTACGAACAGAATTGTTCTATATATTATCAACAAAATAGAACCAACATCCCCCCTTATTCTAAGAGAATCCACTGAACAAAGGGGATCTATAGCATAGTCTATAGTAGAGTCTTTTTCAATGCAATAAAGTTACGTAGTGTCTACTTTTCTTTGATAAAGGGGTATTTCCATGGGTTTGCCTTGGTATCGTGTTCATACTGTTGTGTTGAATGATCCCGGTCGGTTGCTTGCTGTTCATATAATGCATACAGCTTTGGTTTCTGGTTGGGCGGGTTCAATGGCTCTGTATGAATTAGCAGTTTTTGATCCCTCTGACCCTGTTCTTGATCCAATGTGGAGGCAGGGTATGTTCGTTATTCCTTTCATGACTCGTTTAGGAATAACCAATTCATGGGGCGGTTGGAGTATCACAGGAGGGACTGGAACGAATCCGGGTATTTGGAGTTACGAAGGTGTAGCCGGGGCACATATTGTATTTTCCGGCTTGTGCTTCTTAGCAGC